CTATTTCTATCTTAATTATATTCTATTTCTACTAAGATAGATTTGAAATAGAAAGCAATAATATTTGTTATTTGTTATAATACTTATAACATAGAATAGATTCTAATATAGAATCTATACTATATTTTTGTTTTGTGAAAATATTATCCTTGTCTTTGTTTATGTCTTGGATTGGAACAAATTACTATAATTCGCCCTCGTCTGCGGATCAATCGACATTTTTCACAAATTTTACGAACAGAGGCTCCTATTTTCATATTTATCATTCCTTAACTTAATGCCGAATCTATTTATTGGAAGAAAATAGGGTTTCCTTATTACATTTTTTACTTTCCCGGTCATCGTATCGTATACATATAAAAGAAGAGTACGTGGAATTTTCTTGGAAACATAGCCCAGAATCTTATTTAAATTCTATTTTTTCTATAAAGGAACCTGGAATATACCCTGAGAAGTGATTCAATAATTAAATCTTCATGAATTTTTTGCTTTCTATTCTAGTTAATTAAATCCTCTTTACACATTCACTAATGTATTAGGAGTAATATTAGAAATCTGTGTTTTCGCTCTCCATTGACAAGAATGGATAGAAGTTTTTTATATAATTCGGATATCAAATAAGAATATCCGAAAAATTACCATATATAACATAAAACTTCTCCACCGATTCTTTCTAATCGAGCCTCTCGATCTGTCATTATACCTCTAGAAGTAGAAAGAATTACAATCCCCATACCTCCTAAAATTCTAGGAATTCGTTGATAGTTAGAATAGATTCGGAGACCTGGTGTACTGATCCTTTTTAAATTTAAAAACGTTTTAGATGATCCTTTCCTATTTCTTCTATATCGTAGAGTTAAAACTAAAAAGTATTTGTTGTTTTCCCGATGTTTTCTGACGTTTTCAACAAAACCCTCTCGTAAAAGTATTTTAACAATGTTTTCGATAATATTAGTAAGTGGTATTTGAACTGTTCTTTTTCTATTCATGTCAGCATTGCGTATCAAGGTTATTATATCAGCGATGGTATCCTTACCCATGATAAATGAAAATGATTTTTGTTCCTTACTTTCAATATAATCAACGTGCTCCCGTTTTTTGATTCAATAAAATATCTAATTATTGAATATGAGAATATAATGAATACTTTAATACTATATATATATAATCTTATTCTAATCTAATAGGATAATGTATATATATATAGAAGATTCTCAAACTAAAAAAAAATCGAATATTAGAAAATGAACTTTTATACTAATTAATTTGGAATGCGAATTCTGAATTCTAGAAAAAATAGAATTCAGAATTCGCATTTTGATTTTGAATATATAAATATATATATTTCATTCCTTTTTTTCTATCTATTATATTATTATTTTTGAAATATTAATTACATAATTGAAATTATTAAATGATATACCCATATAATGATCTCGTATTATAATACCTCGGGTGCTAATGAAACTATTTTAGTAAAATTTAACTGTCTCAATTCTCGAGGTATTGCGCAAAAAATTCGAGTTCCTTTTGGATTTCCTTCTTTATCAATTACAACCGCAGCATTATCATCATACTTTATTATCATACCATTACTACGTTTGAGTTCTTTACAAGTACGTACAATTACAGCTCTGATCACTTCTGATCTTTCTAAAGGCGTATTTGGTACTGCTTTTTTAATTACAGCAACAACAATGTCACCAATATAAGCATACCGTCGATTACTAGCTCCTATGATTCGAATACACATCAATTCGCGAGCTCCACTATTATCGGCTACATTTAAATAGGTTTGAGGTTGAATCATATCATTTTTTTTTTTTATCTTTCAGTCAAAAAGTTGAAGTAAAAAAAAAATTCTGTGTTCAAAAAAAAAAAAAAGAAACCCACAATTGCAATTTTTTTTCATACTAAAGACCTCTTTCCTTCGAATGATTATTCTGAAAGAATGAATTGAGTTCGTATAGGCATTTTCGATGCTGCTATTGAAATAGCTTTTCTAGCTATAGTTTCTGAGACCCCACTCATTTCATAAAGTATTTTGCCGGGTTTAACGACAGCTACCCAATATTCGGGAGATCCCTTTCCCGAACCCATACGCGTTTCGGTAGGTCTTACTGTAACAGGTTTGTCTGGAAATATGCGTACCCATATTTGTCCACCCCGACGGACATTTCGTGACATTGCCCGGCGCCCTGCTTCTATTTGTCTAGATGTGATCCAAGCGGGTTCAAGTGCCTGCAGAGCATATTTGCCGAAGCAAATACGATTACCTCGATAGGCTTTTCCTTTCATTCTTCCTCGATGTTGTTTACGGAATCTGGTTCTTTTAGGGTTATAGTTGATGGTTGTTTCTCAATTCCATCTCTATTACAGAACCGTACATGAGATTTTCACCTCATACGGCTCCTCACGAATGAATCGATTCAAAAATATTTAATCGATAACAAAATATACAATAACATACATGTTGATCTATTAGAAATTTGTATATCTT